TTTTTGTGGACAAAAAAGTTTCGTTTTATGCTTGTTCCGTATACGTCTGCTTTGGCTCGAATGAGCGTTCTAAAGAAACTTCAGTTCAGTTATGTTATAGAAAGGGTTCTTTCGTTTTTTCCCTCCTGCCGAGAAAGCATTCATTCTCAGTTCATTTCTCAAAATACTTCAATTGGTACACGCAAGAAATAGGCCAATTCAGCAGCTTTTTGTTCAATTTCTCCGGGAGTTAAATTCTCATCCGTACGAGTCAAGGGAATAGCTCCCTGGCCTCTGATTTCCATATAAAGGACACGGCGAGCATAAATACCCTCTTTGACTTCTATTCTGACGGACTGAATATCTTTTATAAGGAATCGGAGGAAGATGCGACGATTTTTTCCAGGAAATCCCCAACGAAAAATACATACTATTCCTTCTTTTCTATCGAATCGATCATAACCACTACCTACATTCCACAAAATTGTGCACCACAAATAGGAGCTAATAAAGAGACCCGCGATCCCATAGAAAGACATCACGATCCCTTGTGGAAAAAAAATGATTTGCTGAGCCGGAAATAAAGATATCAAATTTCTACCAAGATAACTGGAAGTTCCAACCAGTAAGAATCCTAATGAACCTAAAAAAAGGATAAAGGCCCAGCAGAAATTACTTGTTTTTCGAGACCCTGTTATAAGTTCTATCCATATACGTTCTGATCGCCAACTCATACTTAATCCGTTTGCATTTTATTGGAATTGAGAGAATAAGCCAAATGAAAATGAATTTGACTTTACTCTTTTTGTTTCCGAAATAACTCTCATCAACTAGCAGTATTTTGATGTGAACCTTTAGGAATAATTTAATTCATCAAATTCAAATTGGTTAGATCTAAAATAATAACATCCCCTTCATATGATTCCCTTATAGATATCGCCATACATATAGATACATTGACTTTACATTTCAGACATCCGCCGATCCTGATCTATTTGAAAATAGCTAGAATTCGTTTACCCATATATCATTTTCTGCATGCATAAGAGCTCTTTCATTTATGTTCGGCGTAACCCCATATTAGACCATATTCCACTAAATAGATATCTGTGTTATGATACAAGTCTAAGTTTTGAAAAAAAAATGGCTGAGATTTAGTCCCATCGGATTTAAACAATCTTATTTTTTTGAACATGAAGAGATAAAGAGGCCATTGCAATTGCCGGAAATACTAGCCCTACTAAAGGCACAAAAATAGAGGGAAAGTTGAAAGTTGTCATAAAATGGGGTACCTCGATTTACTAGTTGTACCTGTTATTGTTATATTGTTATAAAGATATCTTATAATAATTAGAATTCTTTTTATTATTAATTAAATAATAATTCTAATTAGTATAGACCTAAGTATATATCTAAGTGAGTATATATAATAAGTGCAAGGAATGAAGAACTAAATAAATGGACTTATTCATCTTTCTACGGGAAATATATGTATGATATCAACTTTATTATTATTCTTCTTCTTTTCTTTATTATTATTCTTTTGTTGTTGTCTTTTAATTTAATAATTTCTTACAAATTACTGAAAGATTCGTTAGAATCCGATTCAACAGGGATTCTTAGTCAAAATGGGGATTCTCGTTAGATATAGAAAGATAGAAAACGCTATTTTTTTTTCTATATTTGAATTCTATATACATACGTATATAGGGAAGATGAAATTCGTCAAATAAAACGAATTTCACGAACGGAGGAATTCACTCTTTTATCTTGTTAATAGAAGTTCCCTGATTACTAATCAAGAATATAGGTAAAAAAAATAATTATCCGCAACTTTTGATTCTTTCTACAACTAGATCTTATACCACCAAAAAACCTATTCTGATGATTTTGATTCTGATAAACTAACTACTTGTTTGCTACAAATAAAATAATTGAACTTAATGCTCTACTTGATTGAATTTTGATTCAAAGGAAAGAAAGCGTGGAACTGAAATAACTCACTCAGCACGCCTTTTAAAGGATTACGTGGTACGATTAGATCGAATAAGCCCTTCTGGAATAAATATTCGGCCGCTTGAGAACCTTCAGGTACTGTTTTATTCAATGTTTGTTCAATTACTCTTTTACCCGCAAATGCAATGTAGGCATTGGGTTCGGCAATAATGATATCCCCCAACATACCAAAACTAGCCGTCACCCCACCAGTAGTAGGTGATGTAAGGATTGATACATAGAATAACTTTTTATTTGATTGATAATCATATAAAGCAGAAGATATTTTAGCCATTTGCATCAAGCTCAAACTTCCTTCTTGCATGCGTGCCCCTCCGGAAGCACACACTATAATAAGAGGTAAAAAATTATTGGTAGCATACTCGATCAAACGGGTAATTTTCTCCCCAACTACGGATCCCATACTACCCCCCATAAACTGAAAATCCATAACCCCAATTGCTGTGGGAATACCATTTAGTTGGCCTATGCCTGTTTGAACAGCCTCAGTTAATCCTGTTTTTCT